AAGTTCTAATGATCTCGATCGAACTAAAAAATATAGGGATTTGTGGCTTCAATGCGAAAATTGTTATGGATTAAATTATAAGAAATTTTTGAAATCAAAAATGAATATTTGTGAACAATGTGGATATCATTTGAAAATGAGTAGTTCAGATAGAATTGAACTTTTGATCGATCCGGGTACGTGGGATCCTATGGATGAATACATGGTTTCTCAGGATCCCATTGAATTTGATTCGGAGGGGGAGCAGGAGCAAGAGCAGGAGCAGGAGCAGGAGGAGGAGGAGACTTATAAAGATCGTATTGATTTTTATCAAACAAAAACAGGATTAACTGAAGCTGTTCAAACAGGCATAGGCCAACTAAACGGTATTCCCGTAGCAATTGGGGTTATGGATTTTCATTTTTTGGGGGGTAGTATGGGATCCGTAGTCGGGGAGAAAATCACCCGTTTGATTGAGCACGCTACCAACAACTTTTTACCTCTTATTATAGTGTGTGCTTCAGGGGGTGCGCGCATGCAAGAAGGAAGTTTGAGCTTGATGCAAATGGCTAAAATATCGTCTGCTTTATATGAGTATCAATTAAATAAAAGGTTATTTTATGTATCAATCCTTACATCTCCTACAACTGGTGGAGTAACAGCCAGTTTTGGTATGTTAGGGGATGTTATCATTGTCGAACCCAATGCTTACGTTGCATTTGCGGGTAAAAGAGTCATTGAACAAACATTGAATCAAACAGTACCTGAAGGTTCACAAGAGGCTGAATATTTATTCGAGAAGGGTTTATTTGACTTAATTGTACCACGTCATCTTTTAAAAAGCGTTCTGAGTGAGTTATTTGAGTTCCACGCCCTTTTTCCTTTGAATCAAAATTCAAATCAAGTAGAGTGTTAAGTTCAATTATTTTATTTTGATTTGTAGCAAAGAACAAAGAAAGAAGGAGTGATTTTCTCGAAATCAAAGGAAAAAAGAGAGTTTCTTTGGGAACAGAAGATCTAATTGCAGAAAGCAACAAAAGTTGCTTGCGGATAACTCTTTTTTTTACCTATCCTATATTCTAATCCTGATTACGAATCAATAAACCTGAAGAGTGAATTCTTCCTTTCGTGAAATTAAAATTAGAGAAACAAAATTTCTTCTTCTAGGGGTCTAAATTTGATAATTCCAATATTGATAATAGAGTTTTCTAGCTTTCTCTATCGCCCGAAAAACCATTTTTGCTAATCCTGCAATAATCTGTAAGAAACTCTTTATATATCTATTTGAATTATTCAATTAGAAGACAAGAACAAAATACAAATAAATGAAGAGAAATAATAAGGTTGATTATCATATAGACTCATGTAGAAAGATAAAAAAGCCCATTTATTTAGTTCTACATTCTTTGCACTTATTCTACCTATTTCGTTTCGATTCCAAATTCTAGAATTCTATTACTATATAATCTAAATAAAAAAAATTATCTACGAACTCATAAGAATTCAAATTCTTCATTCTAATTATTTTATTACTTAATTACAAGATATCTTTATTTGATATTTCTATTTATTTTATAGAATAGATTTATATTATAGAATAGATTTCTAGAAAGAATAACAGATACAAATAGTAAATCGGGGTACCCTTCTATGATGAACCTTCCCTCTATTTTTGTACCATTAGTAGGCCTAGTATTTCCGGCAATTGCAATGGCTTCTTTATTTCTTCATGTTCAAAACAATAAGATTGTTTAGATTCAACGGGATCCGGATCCAATCTCATCCATTTTTTTTTTTCAAAACTTGGACTTATATTGTATCATAACACGGATATCTAGTTAGTGAAATAGAGTCTAACGTGTGATTTCCGCCGAACATAAAGGAAAAGGTTCTTAAGGTTTGTGGAAACGTGATATATGGATATTTGAATTCTAGCAATTTGAAAATAGATCAGGATCGCCGGATGACTTAAAATTAAAAATGAAGTCGGCGGATCTATATGTAATATGTATATCGATACGGATAGTAGAATCGTATTCTATTAGGGGGTTCTTATTTTAGATCTAACCAAGTTGATGAATTACTCCTAAAGGTTCCCATCAAACTAGTGCTAGTTGATGAGGATGACTTCGGAAACAGCAAAGTTCAATTTTTCTGGGGTATTATCTAAATTCCAATAAAATACAATCGGATCAAGTATGAGTTGGCGATCAGAACATATATGGATAGAACTTCTACCAGGGTCTCGAAAAATAAGTAATTTCTGCTGGGCTTTTATCCTTTTTTTAGGTTCATTAGGATTCTTATTAGTTGGAATTTCCAGTTATCTTGGTAGAAATTTGATATCGTTTTTTCCATCTCAGCAAATCATTTTTTTCCCACAAGGGATAGTCATGTCGTTCTACGGAATTGCGGGTCTCTTTATTAGCTCCTATTTATGGTGTACTATTTCTTGGAATGTAGGTAGTGGTTATGATCTATTCGATAGAAGGGAAGGAATAGTGTGTATTTTTCGTTGGGGATTTCCTGGAAGAAATCGTCGCATATTCCTCCGATTCCTTATAAAGGATATTCGGTCTGTTAGAATAGAAGTGAAAGAGGGGATTTATGCTCGTCGTGTCCTTTATATGGACATCCGAGGCCAGAGGGCCATTCCTTTGACTCGTACTGATGAGAATTTGACTCCAGGAGAGATTGAAAAAAAAGCTGCAGAATTGGCCTATTTCTTGCGCGTACCAATTGAAGTATTTTGAAAATAAGGAACTAAAAAATAAAAAACGCAAGACTACTTTGGTTCTAACTGAACTTGATGTTTCGTCAGAACAGTCATTTAACCAAAGCAAACGTATATGAAACAAACATAAAACGAAACTCCTTTTGTGGTCTTTTATGCGTACGCAAATTCACACAACTCAATAACTTCAATAACAAATCGAAATAATAGATTCATCTCAGATAGCAAACCCTTTCGTTTTCTTTTCAATATTTGTTGGAATTGATACTTTAGATCTAGCATATCTTGTAAATCATTTCTTTTTTTGGCAGTTTCTTTTTCTCCCTTCTTTTGTATTCTTTAATGATCAACAATTGGATTTCTTACTAAGAATAAGAATGATACCGAGCCAATTTCTGTTTTACCAGTCATTTTTTATCATCACAATATCTTTTCCTCTCAAGTATTCTATTCCTGACTATGGGTCATCAGTGAAATTTTTTCGAAAGATTGGATATTTTGATAGAATTTGATAGAAAAGGAGTTCGTTCGTCTCAAAAAAAGATTCTTAGCCTATTTCTTTCTGTATTCTTTCTAGATTCAAAGACTCACCAAGAAAATAGATTCATACCTTCGATAAAACTCATGAAAAAATGGCAAAAAAGAAAGCATTCACTCCTCTTTTCTATCTTTCATTTATAGTCTTTTTGCCCTGGTGGATTTCTTTCTCATTTAAGAAATGTTTGGAATCTTGGATTACTAATTGGTGGAATACCGGGCAATCCGAAATTTTCTTGAATGATATTCAAGAAAAGAGTATTCTAGAAAAATTCATAGAATTAGAAGAATTCGTCTTCTTGGACGAAATGATCAAAGAATACTCGGAGACACATCCACAAGAGTTTCGTATAGGAATCCATAAAGAAACAATCCAATTCATCAAGATACAAAATGAGGGTCATATCCATACGATTTTGCACTTCTCGACAAATCTCATCTGTTTTGTTATTCTAAGCGGTTATTCTATTTGGGGTAATGAAAACCTTGTTATTCTTAACTCTTGGTCTCGGGAATTCCTATATAACCTAAGCGACACAGTCAAAGTCTTTTCCATTCTTTTATTAACTGATTTATGTATCGGATTCCATTCACCACATGGTTGGGAATTAATGATTGGCTCTATCTATCAAGATTTTGGATTTGGTTATAATGATCAAATTCTATCTGGTCTTGTTTCCACCTTTCCAGTCATTCTCGATACAATTTTGAAATATTGGATTTTCCGTTATTTAAATCGTGTATCTCCGTCACTTGTAGTTATTTATCATTCAATGAATGACTGATTAAAGGATCTATTGCACTGATATGAATCTAATCCAATTTGAATGTTTATTACTTTGTAGTTGTAGATAAACAAAGCATTGAAAATCTTACTTATTATATATAGCTTCATCCTATATTTTTTTATTCCAGTAAATAGCAGAATCGTGGATAGGGAACTATACTAGCGACCTACCCCATTTATTTTATTGTATAAATTTTGGAATCAATGATTGGACCATGCAAACTAGAAATACTTTTTCTTGCATAAAGAAACAGATTACTCGATCTATTTCCGTATCGCTCATGCTATATATCATAACTCGGACATCCATTGCAAGTGCATATCCCATTTTTGCGCAGCAGGGTTTTGAAAATCCACGAGAAGCAACTGGCCGTATTGTATGTGCCAATTGCCATTTAGCTAATAAGCCCGTGGATATTGAGGTACCACAAGCGGTACTTCCCGATACTGTATTTGAAGCAGTTGTTCGAATCCCTTATGATATGCAACTGAAACAAGTTCTTTCTAATGGTAAAAAAGGGGGTTTGAATGTGGGGGCTGTTCTGATTTTACCGGAGGGTTTTGAATTAGCCCCTCCCGATCGTCTTTCTACCGAGATGAAAGAAAAGATAGGCAATTTGTCTTTTCAGAGCTATCGCCCCAATAAAAAAAATATTCTTGTGGTGGGCCCTGTCCCCGGTAAGAAATATAGTGAAATCACCTTTCCTATTCTTTCCCCGGACCCCGCTACTAAGAAGGATGCTCGCTTCTTAAAATATCCTATATACGTAGGCGGGAACAGGGGAAGAGGTCAGATTTATCCCGACGGGAGCAAGAGTAACAATACGGTTTATAATGCTACAGCAGCAGGTATAGTAAGCAAAATCATACGAAAAGAAAAAGGGGGGTATGAGATAACCATAACAGATGCATCGGATAGTCGTCAAGTGGTTGATATTATCCCTCCAGGACCAGAACTTCTTG